TAGTTCCTACTGCCTTTTTACTTATCATATACGTCAAAACAGTCAGCCAAAATGATTAATTTGAATTAAACTTGAAGTATTCATTTTTGTCAATGATTGAAGAAATGAAAAGGTTTAAAACTCTATTTAAGTCTTAAAGAATCAGAAGTATCTTAGATAGTGTGGTAGAAAGAGCTATATATAGCTCTTTCTACCACACTATACAATTGAGTATAGTAGAATATTTCATATTCATTCATATTCTTAGTACATAAAACATAAAGTTGTATTGTATACAGAAAGAAGCTTTCTCTTATATAGAGAAATTGACAATAGATATATATTCTATATTTAAATATATATTAGACGTACATCAAAATGAAATAGCACTCGAATTTTCGATTTTTCTCTACACCCATTTATATGCATTTCGATCAACCCAAAAGAATTGCAAGCCCAACTGCTTGAATTCCTGATTTTTTCTATCTCTTCTTATGCTTATGGATATGGATCCGGGGGCCCTTCGAAAGAATTAATGTAGGAAGAATCGTACGGGCATAATATACCATAGAAATACCATTTCATATATTCTCTAAATAGAATATATTAGATAATATCTAATACTAAATAGAATAATAATAGAATAATATTTAATAGAGGATTAAATAGAAGAATCTAATACTAATCTAATACTACTAATATATCTAAGAAATAATACTAATATAGATAAACTAGATATAGATGAACTAAAGCAAGTCAAGTTTTTTTTAAGCTTTCGCAAAACGATCACAATTGATACAAGTAGATTTTTCAGTAAAGTACTAAATTAGTAATATTCCTAGCTCTAAAGCCCACTCCTTCCCCATACTACAAGTGAAAGAGAAAATGTAAACACTACCATTAAAGCAGCCCAAGCGAGACTTACTATATCCATGTGAATGATGTCCCCTATTGAAGGAATTATTCCATTATCGATTCATAATCATAGTGGAATGAATGGTGCAGAGTCAAAATAGGATTCTTACTTACGTCTCTTTATGAAATTGTTTCATAAAGAGACGTAAGTAAGAATTTCCTAGATTTCTTATTCAATAGAATTCTATTGAAATAGAAAGAATTGAATAAAAAAAATAGAAAATATAAGATATAAGAAAAAAAAAGAAGAGCCGTTCAACCATTCTGATTCAATTTAGGAACAGCACTCAGAGCCTCTAGTGAGTCTGGATACAAATCAGTTCTTTCCACAATTATTAAATGAATTTACCATCAGCCTATCCAATATAATCTCATCGCAGACAGAGTTAGTAGACACTACCTCAATATTTCAATATTAAGGAAGTTATAGTGTAAAATAATTAGGGAGTCTTTATAGTCTTTTTTAAAATCCTTTCTTAACAAAAAGGGAGTGTCTCTTAGGAACCTTTGTGTACCAAGATTTCCTCCGACTTCTTACTTTATTCTTACTTTCATAGTTCTGATGCCCAGAATGATTCTCACTATTTCTTTTATTTGATTCAATTCAGAATAGCCCAAACCAATCATTAAGAAGATTGGGTTACTTCAGATTTCTTGGTACCTGTTTGAGCCACACTCAGAACCCAGATTTTGAGAAAAAAGATGACAGTCTTTTTTTTTATAGGCCCTACGGGTTCTCAAAATAAAGTATCGACGTATAGACAGACCTAGCCTTTGCCTATGCTTTTGCGGGACAAGGATTCGTCAAGTTCAATCAACAGGATTAAGAAATTCCAAGTCTTTTTTTGTTTATCAGGCGACACCCAGATTCGAACTGGGGATAAAGGATTTGCAGTCCCCCGCCTTACCACTTGGCCATGCCGCCAAATTCCATCCAAAATGGATAAAGAAATTATATATATATATTCTTATCTTTCTAGAATTTCTAGAATCCTATTTAGTATTTCTTTATTATTATTCTATTTCTATTCCTCTCCTCATTTTGTTTTGATTTGAATTTTTTACTTTCTTAGTTCCTTTTCTTTTTGGATCTTGAATCCCATTGTACTTATCTTTTTCCAAAAAAGAATTCCTCCCTTTTATTGGATCCTGTTTCTATTCTTTTCTTCGATTGATTTTATCTCAAAACACGCGTCGCTTAAAAACTTACCTTCTCTTTTCACTTTTCTATAGATTTGATAGAAAAGTGAAAAGATTCCCGGCCCCGGTCACAGTACAGACTGTAAAAAGCAGGGCAATTTAGAATAATTCACTCTTTATTTCATTAACTATATTACTTATTACTCTTTGACTCTTACTTACTTTCTTACTTTGAATTAGTGAACAGCTCTTCATTTTGTATCTCCATTTGTATTATCTTAATGGATGCAAAATCCAATTGATTTACAACTAATCATTATCAATTAGAATTATAAGAAAATCTATGTGTATATGTAAACCCCAGAACAGTGTAAAGAACAGTGTAAACTCCAGAACAGATATTTTTATACGTGGATACCGAACCCGGGTCTATTTCTGATGCACATATCCTATCCCTATATAGGAT